TATAATTGATTTCTTCTGTGTAATACTAATCGATAGGGCCTCATTGGTAATTGCTACAAGATCTCGTGCATTGTAACCCATGGCTATGGACCCGAATCCATTAGTACGGAACATTTTCTTTTCCAAGTGAAATCCCCTAGTATATGAAAGGGTGAAAACGTGCTTTCGTTGTTGTGGAATAAGAAGCCTTCGTATCTTAATGCATGTATTTAATTTATTCGGAGCTATTAGAGCGGGATCTACTTTTTGGGGAATATGAGTCGAAGCAATAACAAGAATATCTCTAGTGGACCGTCTTTCACAATCCCCGGAGAGATAGTTCAATAATAAACCGAGGGACTCCGACTCATCCACATACAGATCATGAATGTTTGGAATCCATACTATGCAAGGAGACATTGTTCTTGCCAATTCGAATTGCAAGTTGATAGAAGCTAGGTCTATTTCCAACTCGATGATATACCTAAGTATCTCATCATCCGCCGTATACTCCTCCCTCAGCTCCGGGTCCGAGTCCAAGTTCGAATAAATAGAGTCACGATCATCAATATCGTCCACATCTTTAAGCGCATCCATATAGTCCTTAGCAGGATCGCTATCATCATCAATACGATCAATATCCACATCATCAAGCGCTTCCATATAGTCCTCAGGATCGAGATCATCAATAACTATTTTAAAATCCGGCTTGTTCAGAAATACCGTAATGAAAGGAAGATAGGAGTTTGTCGCTAGGGATTTGACCAAATAGGATCGTCCAGTTCCTATAGGACCTATCACTAAAATACCCCTAGAGGGGGATAGGGCTAGGCGGAACGAAAAGGGTTTTGGTTTTCCATGAGATGGGAAATGAAAACTATTAGCCCCACACGAGGTTTGTGAATAAGTGATTGTCTGATAATGAGCAAGGAATATCCGTCTTTCTGCTAAACAGGATGTATTGAACTCATAATTCATTAGATCCTTTTGATGAATGTCAACTACGTATCGTAAGTAAATTGCTCCCGCTTGTTCAAACATTTGATAACCATAGTCACTCTTTACTAAATGATCAATATGAGTCAGACTCCATAGAATTTGATCAATCCCTTTTTCTGGCCTTAAGGTGGAGAAATGAAACGAGTAAACTCTCTCTTTATCCAAAAACCAATCACAGGTCTCGATCCAGGATTCTATTTCATCATGAGTCGGAAACCTTTGTCCTTTTCTTATCCATGAATAGATCTCTTTACTTGTATGACTTAGATGTCTCGTATTTCTCGAAAAAGTGATTCGATTGATGGGATTTGGTATGATACTTATGAGATCGATGAGATTGAAAAATATCTTCTGTATAAATTTGACCCCATAAGCGGGACCACCACCAAATAGCGCAAAACCCAGTATTTCTGCTAGAAAATCTTCTAATTGTTCCCGAGCAACTAGAAAGAGATTCTTTAACCAGAAAGAATTCGGTTCAGGTTTAGGATACCCATTCACAAGTTTGTACACCTCAATCGTGTATGATGGAATCGTCAAAGATTTTATCCTCTCGAACTCTGTCTGTAACTCACTAGAGTCTAGGGAAACAGAGAAAAGAAGTACCTGAACGAGACATCCAACAAGAAGAAGAAGTAAAAGGCTTGAATAGAGGAACTCCCGAACATTTGGCGAGCTCAGATGTGTCGATATCAACGGTGACTCATTATTTCGATGAATCATTTCTTCGACCCGAAGAAGCCTACGGAAACACTTCCACGAAATATCACTTGAAATCTCACTTATCGGTGCCCACAATCCCCACAATTTTAGCTTAAGAGCTCGCCATTTTAGCTTAAGAATTCGCCAGGCTGATCTGTGCATAATATAATGAAAATTGGATACAAATTTGTGACTGCTACTTAGCATCGGCAATAGGTCTGAAAAAGCATCTAAAAATATCAAATTTAGATATTTGTACCCTGTCGAAGTAAAGAACCAAGGCATATATGTTTGGAATAGATTCCATTTTGAGAGAGTTGAAAAAGCACTATCTCGTTGAAAGGTTCTACCCATCTGCCCTTTCTCAACGCCTTTCTTTAGCCAATTTCGCCAAAGACGCAATTTTTTACTCGTTTCGGATGGTAAATATTTCTCAGACCGTGGAGTGTGAATCAAACCCAGGTTTGAATTGAAATTCAGATACTGATGCAAGTTCTTCCTTTCTGAATCAGATAGATTCATATCTGAAAGAGGTTGACAATAAGTTCTTTCCAAATTGACTATTTCTTCCTCTGTTAGAGGTGTTCCAGAAATGTCTGCGATCGAGTAAATAGTTCTACGAACGAATAGATCGGATCGAATTGGAAAATTGAAAGATTTGTACAAGTTATACCTTTCGTTACCCCTTTGTGGAAAATCGTTAGGTATGAATATGTTAGATACCTGTGACTCGATTGGTGAAATAGTATCTCTCTCCAAAAAAGCATGTTTTTTTTTACCGACGCACAAAGAAAATTTTTTGTTGCGAATGAACAAGATA